TTACTCAGTTCCACTGTCTAAAGACTCATTAAGATAAACCCAATATAATTTCTTATGTACTGGTGTTCTCTTCCAGCCTAAAATAGAGATCTTATTTCTATGAATATCTAAATGGCAACTTGAGCAGACTGGCACCAAGTTAGATCTTCGATTCAAATCTCGGCTACATAATCTCTTAGGTTTAATGTGATGGATAGCCTCCGCTGGAGCTCCGCATATTTCACATGAGTCAATAAAAACTTGAGTATTATATTTAGAAGGACGGAATACTGTTAAAGAATTTGACTTACTTTCACTTCGGGGCTGTAAGGATGGTGACTTCCAATTAATAAGTCTACGATATTTTAAAGCACTGCTATAAAACTCTCTGTCATTAATTATGTGGCCCATTACTTCGATGCCATATTGAGGGGGCCCTGGACCGGGTTTTAATTTACGCTCATAAATTAGACCTAAATCTTTTCGCTGAATAACAGATAGGTGATAACACCGAACTGGGGCTGCAAGTAAAGAACAAACTTGATGCAAGTGAGTAGAAAGAACAAAACTTGTTTGTGCAGCTGTCAATCTTTCAATTGTGGCAGCTAATATTGCTACCCCTGAACTAACTTCTGTCCCATGGCAAATCTCATCACCTAATATTAAACTGTTATAATTAGCTAGCTTTAATATAGTTGAAAGATCTCTCATTTCAACCTCAAAAGTACCTTGACCTTTATGAAGATCATCTCCCCCTAAAATACGAGTAATTAAATAGTGGTAAGGTCTTAACTTAAATGAATCTGCAGCTACATACATTCCTGCCTGAGCCAAGATTACGTTAACCCCAATTGCTCTAAGTAAAGTAGATTTGCCCGCACCATTTACTGAGAATATTAACATTCCCTTATCCTCTAAACTAATATCGTGAGCCACACATTCTTCCTGAGTGTTTAATTGTTCTATTAACGGATGTCGTAGATTAGTTGCTTCTATTAAACCCTTAGGTTTTTGGTCAGTCGATTTTGTGTGTATTATATAGGGCCTAGTATAATTAAACTTAATAGACACGATAGCTCCGCTTAATGCAACATCTAATCTAGAAATCATATTTTCTAAGGGTAAAAACAGTTCAGAATAATTGAAATATAGTCTTTTAAGCTCTCGGTTATAGGTTTGTTTAACATAAATATCAATTTGCTCTTCTAATAAGCTTAATTCAACTGATACTTTAAGAAGAGTGGTATTAGTAATTATATGATGATTTCCTCTTTTACCTAATATAATAATAGAAGTGTCAGTAATAGAAGTAGTTACAGCGGTAGTGAAGTAGTGCTCTAACTTAGCTAACTTTTTAGACAAAATAGAGAAGGCATACCCCTCCTTACTGAAATATTCAACTTTGATAGAAATTGTATCTTGAAATACAATATTTGAAGTTTGTTCAGCCCACTCTGTAAGTTGGGCCTTTAAAGTTTGTTGTTGTGCGAAGAGATTAGTTAGATTATCAGTTGGCTGTAATATATCTTTGAAATCTCCCAAAAGATTATCTACCTGGAAGAATCTATCTATTTCCTCAATTAACGATTCTAATTGCACCCTACAATTTTCCAATTGAGGTCCGACTGAAAGGGGCAATTGTGGGGCGTAGCGAAGTAATGACCCTATTAATTTATTAGCAGACAAATAAGAGTGGTAAATCTGATTCAACTTTTTAGGTGGCAAGGTAGTATCACTCGAGGCACATATCGCCCATTGACGATGTAAAGAGGATAAATCTTTAATTTGTTTTAACTCGGAGTTATCAAAGATTTGCTTATCAAGTAATTGTTTAAATGTAGAAATCTCCTCATAACGAAGATTTAATTCAGAATAGTCTGTGATGGGGTTAAGAAGTCTGAATTTGAGTAATCTTTTACCCATTGCAGTAAAACAGTAATCAACTAGATTAAGTAAACCACCCAATTTGCCCCTTTTAGGCAATAAGTCCAATTGATATTCTGCTCGATTACATAGTATTAAATTTAGGGGGCTAACAACAGAATTATAACATTCAGGAAGTTGGAGATTCTTAATAAAATTAGGATTTCGATCTTTAATAAATTGTAATATTCCTAGAAGGCTAATCAAATTTACCTGATTGACATCTTCCGTCCAAATGCTTTGAAATATTTTACTAAGGGTGTACTCTTGATAGTTTTTATTAAACCACTCTTCGTTAATGTACAAATAAATGTGAAGCAAAAGCCACTCCTTATTATCATTTTCGTATCTATAAGATAAATAACACGATAGGTCCGATAAGCCGGTGGTTATGCCGGTTAATGTTTCCCCCATAACTTCAATTTTAGCATTAGGTTCAGAGGGGAATAAATTCCAACCAATTAACAAACCATATATCTTATTTAGTATCCTTGAATCGGCTCCTGCTCCGCGCACTTCTTGGGAGTCCGCCCAAACTATTACTTCCTTAATACGATAGCTGATTAATAATCGAGCTACTTTGTCTCTGTCGACCCAATAGACAGGAAACATTATACTATGTCCATTCATGGCTGAAAATAAAGTAATACCAAGTAAGTTATCTTTAATATCTCCTGATTTCCTGTCTATTGGAATATAAATTGATATTACATAAGACAATTCCGAACAGTCTTCTAAATTCTGAGATAAATTACAACTAGGAGAATAAACCTGAGATACTGCGCGTTGTTTGGGTCCTGATTTACCAGTAACTAATTCATCAATAACTACAACAGTCCAACCTTTATTCAACAAAGTGCTTAGGTGGGTAGTAAGGGAATAAATAGGAAACCCCATTTGAAGCAGGGATCTTTTACCGGGCGATATTATTCTCATATCAAGTAACGAGGCAACTTGTTCAATATTAGTTAGTCGCCTTAGGGGCTTACTTCGTATGGACGGCTCAACTAATAGATCAGCTTGAGAGTATGCTTGTTGTATACTAGGAACATCGGGCTCATGCCAAAGTTCATAGAACTTACCAATCTGGATAAGTTGGATTACTGATAACCCATATTTAGAATAATTCTCCTCCATTAAGTTGAAATACTGCACAGGTACTTGGCTCATTTTTAATTAGGAGTTAACCTCTTAATAAATTTAAGGCTCGAACAGCAATTGTACCACGTAAACGGTAATAGTTAACCATAATGGCTAAACCGATAGCAGACTCGGCAGCTGCGACAGTTAAAATCATAATAGCAAAAATTTGACCAAAAAGCGTATAGAGCACACGAGACTCAAAAAGAAGCAAAATAGTAGAGGCCAGTAAGACTAGCTCCACACACATTAGCATAATAATTAAATTGCTTCTATTAAGAATAATACCTAAGATTCCGATTAATAAGATGACAATTGATAATATTAAATAGGACATGCGCTAACCTATATTAATACGAGTGTGGGGCTAGTTCTCCCACTCTAAGCCCCCTTCTATCCACTCATAAACTAACCCTAAAGTTAAAATAAATAAAAATAACATAACAACCCAATATCCAAATAGGGGTAAGCTCATATAAGTAACAGCCCAGGGAAATAGGAAAGATATTTCAAGATCAAATATTAAAAATAAGATGCCAATTAAGAAGAATCTAACGGAGAAGGGATTTCCCGGGTTATCAAAAGGATCAAACCCACACTCATATACTGACACTTTCTCCATATCGGGTTGTTTATTTCCTAACAGATAAGATGCCCCTAAAATTAGAATTGATAATGTCCCGCTAACAATAAGTAGTATTAGTATTCCTTTGAACTCCATGTTCTTGTGATGGTACTAAGCGGAGACGTGCGTTAGCACTTGGCCAGAAGGCACCTAAAGGTGCTCTCTGCTGATTTGTAGGAAGAGATCTTGCCTACTACGTGATGGCACTCCATGGGAGTTATATAAAGAAGGTGTATTTGGCTGCTGAGCTAATAATATAGCCCCTATCATGGCGACTAGTAGCACCAAACTAGCAATTAATACTAATTCATAATAAGTTGTATAAAGATGACTTCCAATTGCCCCTATGTTAGTCTTAGACCCTATAACAGGATTGCTGATATATTTAGGGCTATTGGTTAGTAAACCATAAAATAGGAATATCACAGATAATCCCACAGGTAAGAAATGCGAGTGATCCTGAGAATCTACCTTATTAGGCTGTTGAATTAACATAATTACGAACAAGAATAAAATAGCGATAGCTCCTACGTAAACAATTATAAATATTAAGCCTATATAGTCTAATCCCAATGATATAAACATAACAGCAGCATTAACAAAGGCAATAACTAACCAGAATACTGAATAAACAGGATTCGGCGTAGATATAACCATAAGACTAGCTCCAACTATTCCTAAGGAGAATATCATAAATAGACTATTCATATTCACGCTGGCACCTAAAGGCACTTTGGTTGACCTAGGGGTGAACGGCCCATACTACTTCATCCGAAGCAATTTGGTTTCTACCCAACCTAATAGAGGAATTAGTAATAGGAAGTAACAAAAGTAGAACATGGAAGCAAATTGACCGATCAAAACGTAAGGTTCCTCTACTGGGTTAGCTCCTATCCAGGTTAATAGTATAAAATCAGCTACTAAAAACCAAAATGCCAGTTTTCCTAAAGGTCTAAATGTTAGGGCTCTTAATTTACTAGTATGAATAAAAGGTAATAATAATAACACTAAGATACTAGCTACCATAGCCAAGACCCCCCCGAGCTTGTTCGGTATAGAGCGTAGTATGGCGTATGCGAATAAAAAGTACCACTCTGGTTGTATATGAACAGGAGTTACTAAAGGATTAGCTTGAATGAAATTCTCAGGGTCACCTAACACATTAGGCATAAAGTAACTAATTATTACTAAAATAACGCCAAGTACCATAATCCCAAACAAGTCCTTATAAGTATAATAAGCATGAAAAGTAACTTTATCTATATTAGAGCTAATGCCCAAAGGATTATTTGACCCGTCTGTATGTAAACTAATAATATGTAATACAGCTAGTCCAACTATAAGAAAAGGAAAAAGATAATGTAAAGAGTAGAAACGATTAAGAGTCGCGTTAGATACACTAAATCCTCCCCAAATCCATTGAACAATATCTGTGCCCACATAAGGTATAGCAGAACAGAAGTTAGTAATAACTGTGGCCCCCCAAAAGGACATTTGTCCCCAAGGTAACACGTACCCTAAGAAGGCTGTTAACATCATTATTAAGTAGATTATAACCCCTATATTCCAGACGTCCATTTTCATGTAGCTTCCATAATAGAGTCCTCTACCCATATGTATGTACACACAAAGGAAGAATAACGAGGCCCCATTAGCATGAATGTACTTTAACATAAAACCATAATTAACGTCTCTTAAAATATGGGAAACTGAGTCAAAAGCTAAGTTAACATCAGGGCAATAATGCATAGCTAAAAATATTCCGGTAATCAATTGAATAGCTAAGCAAGCTCCTAATAAAGAACCAAAATTCCATAAATAACTAATATTAGAAGGGGCTGGCAGATCGACCAGTATCCCATTCACAATAGAGATTATTGGATGTTGAGTTCTTATTCGTAACATTTTGTTTGGTGATTCCATATGCACGGGGATATATATACATAAGTACTAATACCTAAGTGCTACGCACATACTGCGTACTTGAGTTAACAAGGTACTGCATCTAAACCTATCAGCAGACCAGAAACTAAAACGATTAAACCAAGACTGAAAGGTAAATAAGACTTCCATAATAGATACATAAGTTGGTCATATCTCATTCTGGGGAAAGAAGCTCGTACCCATACAAATGTGAACACTATTGCCGTAGTTTTAAGGGCTAAGCAACCCATTCCTAGAATTCCTGTGAAAGGTGCCCAACCACCTAAAAACAATAAACTTATCAAACAGCTCATTAGAATAATATGGCCGTATTCAGCTAAAAAGAATAGGGCAAACGACATACTTGAATATTCTACATTATATCCAGATACTAATTCTGATTCTCCCTCGGTAAGATCAAAAGGAGCCCTATTAGTTTCAGCTAATGCCGAAGCAAAGAACATTAAAGCAGCTGGAAATAGAGGTATTATATACCAAATTTCGGCTTGAGCTAAAACAATCTGAGTGATATTAAGAGAACCTGCACATAATATTACTGATATTAGGATAAGCCCTATACACACTTCATAGCTAATCATTTGAGCTGCTGCTCTGATAGCCCCTAAAAATGCATATTTAGAATTACTTCCCCAACCAGACATTAAGATAGCATACACCCCCATGGAACTGATAGCAAATATGTATAAGATTCCAACATTAATATCAGCTAGTACGATACCCGGGTTAAAAGGAATAACCCCCCAAGCCAAAAAAGCTAAGGTAAGCGATAGAATCGGGGCTACAATATAAACCGATAGATTAGCATGATTGGGAATAACCATCTCTTTGGTGAATAACTTTAATCCATCAGCTAAGGGCTGTAATAATCCATAAACACCAACTACATTAGGTCCTTTCCGTGCTTGCATATATCCTAATACCTTTCTTTCTGCTAAAGTTAAATAAGCTATAGCCACTAACAAAGGTATTATTATTGCAAGCGTTTTAAAGATAATTGAAATAATAGTACTCATCATCCTAGTTACTGCGAAGCTACAAGAGGGCGGCCAAGTACGTATTGAACGTAGCCTGCAGCTTGGCCCAAGAACAAGTTCCCTTACCCTTACTATGTTACGACTTACCCATTCTCGAAAAGGAGGGATAACCCCGCCTTAATGTAGATTGGCGGGGCGTCTCGTATCCTTAACTTGAAGGGGACGACGGGCGATTTGTGCTAACACTGGGTTAGAGTTCACCGGAACGCTCTACTTCCCGATTACTATCAAATCCTACTTAAGATTCCCGTTTCAGAGAATCTCCGCCTCCTAATTTACTGTGTATATATTGTATAGGAGAATGTAGCGCATAATATCCCATTCCATAAAGACCATGACACCTGACTTAATCCATAATAGGGTTAAGGATAACATTTATTGTTATCCTGACGACGGCCATGCAATGCCTGAGCGGTTACTACCTACAGAAGGTGGTTCGCTTTCAAGGAATGGTAAGGTGACACGCGGATCATCGTATTAAATTACACGCTCCTCTGATTCAAACAGTGAACAGCCAAGCCTTTTGAGTTTCAATCTTGCGATCATAGTATTCAGGCATACAATAAGGTTATTCGCTAATAAAGCTATTGTATAAGTTTAGGGCAAGGACTACCAGGGTATCTAATCCTGTTTGCTATCCAAGCTTTCGTATTTCATGAACGGAGCCATGAACGTAGTAAGGAGTCTTCACCTTCGGACTTCCACTCTTGCTTCAAACATTTTACCGTTACCAAGAGGTTTACCTTACTTTGTCCTCATGCTTCACTACATACTTTAACGCCTAATGCGAAATAAAAACTGGGCCTCTAAGTTTAACCGCGTCTGCTGGCACTTAGTTAGACAGACCTCAGTGTGAAACCCTGTGTCAAGCGTTTACCCATTGCACAAGATTCTCTACTGCTGCCAAAATGTCTTCCCCTTGTTTCAGTGAAAGTGTGGCTATACTACGCATCTTCGACCAGGTGGGCCACTATCCCACCTATTCTAATACGCCAACCGAGATTATCCGCTAACTGAGATAATCTCCATTTTATCCTCACCAGTATGGCCCCAGCTACGCACGTAGGTACCTATCCAGGGCCTTGCATGTATTAGAAGAACACATTGCCTTATAGACTCCCCAAGGTCAAAGGAGTAGTGTGGAAATAACATGTAAATCATCCCCATGACTCAATTTACTCTGATAGACAAACGGTAATTCATTATAAGTATGAAAAGCAGGCGGAGAACATAAAGACCACTCTAACGAGCTAGACGAAGCTGACCAACCCTCAAACGGTCTTTCGGCTGCTAATGCTTCATACGACAAGTAGATAAACCACATAATTCCTATTAGTGCTATTACAGCTCCGCAAGAACTAACTAAGTTCCAATCTTGATAAGCATCAGCGAAATCGGAGTATCTTCTAGGTAACCCAGCTAAACCCAAGAAATGTTGGGGGAAGAAAGTTAAATTAACTCCGATAAACATAATCCAGAAATGGATCTTACCATATAACTCATTATAACTAAAACCTGTAATTTTACCGAACCAATAGTAGTATCCTCCAAATATAGCAAATACGGCCCCCATAGATAGCACGTAATGGAAGTGAGCTACTACATAATAAGTATCGTGTAACATTATATCTAATGAACTATTAGCTAATATAACTCCAGTTAAACCACCAATGGTAAATAAGAACACAAACCCAATTGCCCACAACATAGGTGTATCAAGCCGTAAGCTTCCCCCATATATAGTAGCTAGCCAGCTAAATATCTTAATCCCAGTGGGAACAGCAATAATCATAGTGGCTGCAGTAAAGTAGGCACGAGTATCGACATCCATACCAACGGTGAACATATGATGAGCCCAAACAATAAATCCTAATACTCCAATAGAAATCATAGCATAGACCATACCTAAATAGCCAAAAATATGCTGTTTAGCGGAGAATGTAGGTATAATTTGAGATATGATACCAAATCCCGGCAGAATTAATATATAGACTTCGGGGTGTCCAAAAAACCAGAATAAGTGCTGGAATAAAATTGGATCTCCTCCTCCCGCAGGGTCAAAGAATGTTGTATTAAAATTTCTATCTGTCAATAACATTGTGATTGCGCCCGCTAATACTGGTAGAGATAACAATAACAATATAGTAGTAATTAATACAGACCATACGAATAGAGGTAATCTATGCATACTCATACCAGGAACCCTCATGTTAATTATAGTAGTTATAAAGTTAATAGAACTTAAAATGGAAGATACCCCAGCTAGATGTAAACTGAATATGGCCATGTCCACCGCTCCCCCTGAATGAGCTTGAATGCTTGCTAATGGAGGATAAATGGTCCAGCCTGTACCTGCCCCTTGTTCCACAAACATAGAACCAGCCAATAGGATTAGAGAAGGCGGTAATAACCAGAAACTGATATTGTTTAATCTAGGAAAAGCCATATCGGGTGCACCAATCATAATTGGTACAAACCAATTTCCGAATCCCCCAATCATTACTGGCATTACCAGGAAGAAAATCATTAATAGAGCATGTGCTGTTACAATCACATTATATAGATGATCATCTCCTAACATACTACCTGGAGCTGACAGTTCCAGCCGTATTAGCATACTCGAAGCTGTTCCGGCCATCCCAGAAAAAGCACCAAATAGTAAATATAAAGTACCTATATCCTTATGATTAGTAGAAAATAGCCAACGTGTAAGATATTTGTTCATGCTTACTCTAGATTAAAAGTAATCTAAAGTAGGTGAAAACGCTCTTAGCATGAGGTTAACATGGTGTTCATCTAAGAAGTCTAGCGGGTTCCTATTAATGCTGCTCCTGGAAAGCTTTTGGGTGTGTCAGCAAAGTAGCAGGGCTAGAGAAGAATGAAAACTCCAATTAATGCATTATTAGAGGCCTCGCTTCTACGTGACGTGGCTGAGCCATTTCAACTAAGCTTCCAAGATGCTGCTAGTCCTGTTATGGAAGAAATTCTATTCCTTCATAACCAGATTATGTTTATTTTAATTACTATTATTACAGTTGTATTATGGTTAATTATAAGAGGATTGACAGGTCGAGCCTATCATCGCTATCTTGTAGAAGGGGCCACAATAGAAATTGTTTGGACCATAATTCCAGCAATTATATTAGTGTTTATAGCATTCCCTTCTTTGAAACTACTTTATTTGATGGATGAAATTGTAGAACCAGGTGTGACAGTAAAAGCTATAGGTCATCAATGGTATTGGTCTTATGAGTATTCAGATTATCAAACTACCTTAGGTGAAGATAGTACCTTAGAATTTGATTCTTATATGGTACCCACATCTGAGCTTGAACCGGGCGATCTTCGACTGTTAGAGGTTGACAATAGAATGGTTGTTCCTATTGATACTCATGTTAGAGTTTTAGTTACAGGGGCAGATGTGCTTCATGCATTTGCTGTGCCCTCATTAGGTATTAAAATGGACGCTGTGCCTGGACGTCTTAACCAAACTGGATTTTTAGTTAAAAGACCAGGAATATTTTATGGTCAATGTTCCGAGTTATGTGGCGCTAATCACTCCTTTATGCCTATTGTTATAGAAGCTGTTAGCATGGATAAATATATCAGCTGGCTATCTTCATTATGTGCTGATCTTTAGAAAATCTTTCTAATATCTTAATCAATATGCCTCACTTAGATATAACTGCTTATTTAACTCAATATAGCTGGACATTAATAATCTTGTTAGCACTTTATAGTGTTATGAGTTTGTTTATTTTACCTAAAATTCAGAATAACTTACGTATAAGAAGTATATTACAAGAAGAGGGGGCAGCCCCTAGTAAGGGGCATGGGGTTAATAAAGCATATGCTATACTACAAGATATACTCCATAAATAGGCCCACTTCGTAGGCACTACGTGAACATGGCAGCTTCTTTTTTTGATCAGTTTAATGTAGTTCGGATAATTGGGGGAATAATTACTAATTCTTCTATTATGATGCTTATCCTATTTAGCGTAATACTAATAGGAAGTTGTTCATATAAACTAATACCTACAAGATTGCAATCTATACAAGAGATTGTTTATACCCACTTCTTAGGATTAGTTAAAGATTCTACAGCTAATAAGGGAACTCAATATTTTACTCTTATTATAACTCTGTTTACGTTTATTGCTGGACTAAATCTGTTAGGTCTATTTCCCTATGTATTTACCCCAACTGCCCATATTGTTGTTACTTTCGGGTTAAGTTTTTCTATTTTAATAGCAGTGACAATATTGGGGATAACACAATTCCGTTGGGACTTTGCTTCAATGTTGATGCCTAGTGGAGCTCCTTTAGCATTAGCCCCCCTATTAGTTTCAATTGAAACACTTAGCTATATTTCCCGGGCAATCTCTTTAGGTATTCGATTAGCTGCTAATTTATCTGCTGGGCACCTTTTATTTGCTATATTAGCAAGTTTTGGGTTTGCAATGATTAATAATGGAATGTTAGTATTAAGCTTAGGCCCAATATTAGTAATGGTTTTTATAACTTTACTAGAAATTGCCGTGGCCTTGATTCAAGCATATGTATTTTGTATGTTAACTGCCATATACATTAATGATACTCTAAATCTACACTAACCATTCAGGTAGGAGTATTAGTCTCCATGAGTAAGGCTTATCACCCTTATCATTTAGTGGATCCTAGTCCATGGCCTTATACAGGCTCAGTTGGGGCATTACTAATTACAGTAGGCTCAGTATTATATTTTCATTATAGTTATGCATGGCTAATGTATTTAGGTGCAATTACATTAATATTAACAATGATTGTTTGGTGGAGAGATGTTATTAGAGAAGCCACTTTCCAGGGACATCATACTCAGATAGTAAAAAGAGGATTAAGATATGGTATGATCCTTTTTATTACCTCTGAAGTTTGCTTCTTTTTTGCGTTCTTTTGGGCTTTCTTTCACAGTAGTTTATCACCCACTATAGAGTTAGGGGCTGTTTGGCCCCCTGTTGGCATAGAAGTGTTAGACCCATTTTCTGTGCCTCTATTAAATACAGCTATATTACTTAGTTCAGGAGCAACAGTTACATGGGCACATCACGCCATAGTTAGCGGACAGAGATTAGAAGCCATCCAATCACTTACTTGCACAGTAATACTTGGGATTCAATTTACAGCTCTACAAGCTATGGAGTATTACGAAGCACCCTTTACAATCTCAGACTCCGTATACGGTTCAACCTTTTTTATGGCTACCGGTTTTCATGGTTTTCACGTTATTATAGGAACTATATTTTTGACTGTATGTTTAACTAGATTAATAGGTTATCACTATACTCGTCATCATCATTTTGGTTTTGAGGCTGCTAGTTGGTATTGGCACTTTGTAGATGTGGTTTGGTTGTTTTTATATGTATGTATTTATTGGTGGGGTTCTTAGCCCGGGCCATGGTAGCTAAGCTCAGCTCAGCTTGTAGAGTCAACTAACGGTAAGTTTTCAGACTCATAATCTGATTATGCAGGTTCAACTCCTGCCTCTACCACATTAAAAAGATAGGGAAAAATACACATATAAAACCAAGTAGGTTACCAAGTACGCAGCACATGTTCATACAAGTACAAAGTACATGTACCCACAAGTAAGAAAGAGGAAAATTATAAGAATCTAGGCAAACATACACGAATTAACTCGATTAGAGGGTATGGAACTACCCCCAATAATACAATAGCTACTATTAACGGTAATTGCCCATTAAACTCTCGTCTATTAATATCTCTCGAAAATATTAAGTATGGAGAAAGTTGCCCAAAACAGATTCTATTATATAAATATAACGAATAAGCAGCAGCTATGACCATACTAGTTGAGGTAAGAACCCCTAATGATGTACTAGTAGAAAAAGCAGCTACTAAGGATAAAAATTCTCCAACAAAGTTACAACTAAGAGGAACAGCGATATTAGCTAAAGTAAATACCATAAATACGATAGAAAATAGGGGCATAGTCATAACTACTCCTCTATAATATCTAACTAATCTTGTATGATGCCTTTCATAGAGCAATGTCACTGCTATAAATAAAGCTGGACTAACTACTCCATGAGCTATCATTAAGAATATAGAAGCTATTAAACCCTCCATCGTATGAGTAAATAAGCCTATTGTTACTATTCCCATATGAGCTACCGAGGAATAAGCTATCAAACGTTTCGCATCTACCTGTCTACAAGTAGTTAAGCTCCCATATATTACTGCTATTAATGATAGCGTTAATATGATTGGTGCTAAATACTCTGTTGCTTCAGGGAAAATGGGCCAAGCGAATCGAATGAATCCATAACCCCCTAATTTTAATAATATTCCAGCTAGAATCACTGAACCAGCTAAAGGAGCCTCAACATGCGCAAGAGGCAACCATATATGAAAGGGTATCATTGGTATCTTAACTGCTAAACTAAGGAAGAAACCGATAAATAACCAAATTTGGATATTACTGTCAATCTGAATGTTAGTTAAGGATAAGTAGTCAGTTGTGCCGGTTATCCTATAAATAACTGCTATGCTAAGTAACATTAATATTGAGCCAACTAAAGTATAAAAGAAGAAATAATAAGCAGCTTTTATCTTCTCTGCCCGAGCTCCCCATACTCCTATTATTAGAAACATTGGTATTAATATACTTTCAAATAACACATAAAATATTAATAGATCTAATGTTGAGAATACTCCAATTAATAGTAATTCAATACCTAGAAGACATATAATAAACTCCTTAACAAGAAACTTAATACTGTTCCAACTTACCAAAATACAAATTGGTGTTAACAGAGTACTTAGTACAATGAAAAATATAGAAATCCCATCAATAGCAAATAATACAGGAGAACCTTCAAACCAACCTATTGTACTTACCCAACTGAATTCTATTATCTGTTGAAATTGAGCTTCTTGATGAAGGTTAACTAATAATAAAATAGAAAGAGCAAATGTTATCAGAGACCACTCCAACGCTTGCTGGCGTAGTTTCATACTATTTTCCCTGGGAATTAATGCGATTATTATTATACTTATTAATATAGAGCCCACTATACAAGTTAATATCATATTAACATTCCATACGTATACATTCTATACGTTCGTTCGGCAATAATTATTAATTGACGAGTAGATACTTAAGTGCGATAGCTGCCCCGACTAATATCATTAATGCATAATTAAATAGTAAGCCAGATTGTAGGCTGCTTAACTCTTTAGTTCTATCAACCATAAATTGGGCTATTCCAGTAGGGCCTAAAATCTCTAAAATCCCCCTATCTATAGTACGATAAGAGACAATATGGCCGAACTTCCAAGCTGCGCTTCCAATATAATAATTTGCTACTTGGTTAAACTCCCAGGCATAAAATAAGAATCCATATATACTAGGGCGTGTAATATAATATATAATATATGGACGAAGTATAAACACTAGTAATATCCCTGTTACAGACATAATAACTGGTGCTAAAGAGACCATTGTGGGCACAAGTGGCAAGGGGCGTACACCTGGCGCAAACACCATATTTTGAGCTATATAACCAATTAAAATACTTCCTGCCCCTAATACTAATAGAGGGCCCAGTAAGTTCCAATCAGCTTCTTGTAAGTGTTGTGCGCTCATACGTGTTAAATTAGGCTTAGACACGAAGCTTAAGTATATTAGTCTAAATGAATAAAAAGCAGTTAAGAAAGCTGTAATTGAAGCCAACCAATAAATAGATATTAAACAATAACTATTATAAGTTAATTCTAATATTAAATCTTTAGAGTAAAATCCAGATAAATAAGGGAAACCAGCCAAAGACAATGAACCAATCAACATTAATACATAAGTTAAAGGTAGGCCCCTAATTATTCCCCCCATCTTCCTAAGATCTTGTTCATCTAAAAGGGCATGAATAATTGAACCTGCTCCCAGGAACAATAAAGCCTTAAAGAAAGCGTGAGTTAGTAGATGATATAAACTAGTTGTACAGCTATAAGTACCACAGGCCATTACCATATATCCTAATTGACTACAAGTAGAATAGGCAATAACTTTTTTTATATCCGATTGGACTAGCCCTACTGTGGCAGCAAAGAAAGCGGTTAAGGAGCCAACTAAACCCACAATAATTGTTGCAGTTGGAGAGTGATCAAAAAGGGGGGCTGATCTTATAATTAAAAATACTCCCGCTGTTACCATTGTTGCTGCGTGAATTAGGGCCGAAACAGGTGTGGGGCCCTCCATAGCATCTGGCAACCAAGTATGTAACCCTAATTGGGCAGATTTTCCTACAGCCCCTATAGTTAGTAATATACAAATCCAAGTACACGCTGAAGATGGAGATAAGGTGGAGAACAAACTACAGTAATCTAATACCCCAAATTCTTTCCAGATTAATATGATTGCTAACATTAATCCTATATCTCCTATTCTATTAATCAACATTGCCTTAATTGCCGCTTTGTTAGCTTGTATACGTGTAAACCAAAAGTTAATTAATAAATAAGAACATAAACCAACACCTTCCCAACCGATAAATAATTGCACATAATTATTACTAGTAACTAAAACTAACATAAAAAAGGTAAATAAAGATAGATAACTCATGAATCTGGGTAAATGGGGGTCTTCTCTCATATAACTTGTAGAATAGACATGAACTAACCCACTAATTGTGGTTACTACTATTAACATTACAGCTGTTACCACATCAAATTGTAGGCCGAAATTAGTTATTAGTAAATCAGACTCTATCCATCTTCCTAACTCTATATACACTGTGGACCCATTAATAAGGATTTCATAACATAAGATAAAAGAAAGAAGGCAACTGATGAGAACCCACACAGAAGCTAACAAACCAGCTCCCTTCCTTCCTAAATAACGACCCCCTAGTCCGCTTCCAACTGCGCTTAATAACGGTATTAATATTACTAGAAGATACATGGGAATAAATCTAAAATAATCAAATGTGTTAACTGAAAAAACAAACTAGGACATACTATAATCGTTAATACTAAATATAAACTTACCCCTATTAATATGGCCTTGCCTAGCCCCACAAAACCCGTACTAGCCGCCCCTGTAGGAGCGGTATTATTTAGTATATTTGTTATTACTAAAGGCGCCGACAAAGGTTGATAAAACATAATTTTAACTAATCTAAGGTAATAAACTCCAGCTATTACGGAGCAGACTAAAGCTATTAAAGCGCTAAGATAGTAGCCTTGACCAACAGCTGCTAAAATAACATACCATTTAGTTAAAAACCCAATTAAAGGGGGGATTCCTGCAGTAGATAATAAACCTGCAGCTAATGCTAATGCTAAGATTGGGTTTAATCTTGAAAGACCGCTAAACTCAATAAGCATATCTTTTTTAGGAGATATAATAAGTACTACAGACCAAAGTAATACTTGAGTTAATATATAGGCACCTATATACATCAAACTAGCCTGAATACTTTCTATAGATCCTATAGCTATTCCAAGCAACACAAACCCTATATGACCTATCCCGCTATAAGCTAATAATCTTTTTATACGAGTTTGATTCAAAGCTCCTATAGCCCCAATAACCAAAGAGATTAATCCGGCCATTAATAATCCTATTTCATTTAGGCCTATTTGTACTATAATAGCTAGTACCCCTAATTTAGGCACGATAGATAATAGCGCAGCTACCCAAGTTGGAGCCCCTTCATAGACATCGGGGGCCCACATATGAAATGGAGCTGCAGATACTTTAAATAATAATGAGACAGTAATAAGACACTTACCAGCTAATGCTCCATAAGATATTACACTCATACGAATAAATTGAAGTTCCAGCTCTCCTGTGGAGCCATAAATTAAGGCACAACCAAACAGGAATAACCCCGAAGATAGTGCCCCTAACACGAAGTATTTCAACCCAGCTTCTGCTGATAATAATGAGTTTTTATTATAAGCCACTAAGATAAACATACATAATGTTTGCATTTCTAATGCTAAATATATCGAAATTAAATTTGTTGATCCAATAAGTAATAAATTACCTAAGATCACTAATAAAATCAATAAAGAGCTTGATCGATGCGATGTTCGATGGTCCAGCATACATAGTATGGCTAACCCACTTAGCATCACCAACATCTTAATAGCCTGTGTCCAACATAGCAGATGGGGTTCAGCTAATAACCCAGCAGCACTCAGAAGTAATATAACTCCTAAACAGAATGTTGCTAATCTTAGAGTTGGGGCCTTTAATCCATACGTCAACACTATTAGTATGATGAGCCCTAGTGTTAATTCCATAGGGTGCCAGGGGCTATGCACCCACATGGCACCTGAGAAGGTGCGCCACTTCCGTGGCACCTTATTAATCCCAAAACCTTTTGTTCTCCTTCTTTGCAGCAGCCAGAAGTTGATTACGTCGATGGGGCCAATATAGTCGAGCATCGCTGAGACCATTCCTTGCGTACTAGGACTCAGAAAAGTTGGGATTGAACATTGTAGATAGAAACCGAGCTGTGTCACCACGCTCTGAACTCAAATCATGTACGGTTTTCATGGTCGAACAGACCAACCTAAGGTACCTGCTACAGCACCAGGGCACCGCAATTCAACATCGAGGTCGCAAACACTGTCCTCGATAAGAACTCTCCGACAATATTACGCTGTTATCCCTACGGTAGCTTTTATCCGCTTTCGATATTTATTTTGGATAATCATATCGGGTCATTATCGCCCACATAGGAACTCACTTACTTCGTAAGTCCTTGTGCCAGCTAGGGGTGTCCCCCTCACTGTGAGGCTAATGAGATTAACTTCGTATACCATAAGCTCGCCTTCGTTTCTTATTCAAAGGTAGTCGCCCCAACTAAACTGTCCTACCAACAAAATTTATTAACTTAGAATTAGGATACTTAGTATCGATCATTCTAAGTTAACGCTATCGGTATCCAGTAAAGCTCGATAGGGTCTTTTCGTCTTACAATGTTTATGTAGTATCTTCACTACAACTATAATTTCATCGGCTTTCCTCTTGAGACAGTAAGACCCTCGTGGTTCCATTCATACCCGCCAACAATTAATTGGCTATTTATTGTGCTACATTATCACGGTCAGAGTTACCGCGGCCATTCAGTTGGGTTTCGCCTTAGACGTTAGTCCTCAGTTTCACTATACAACCATTGGGCAGAATTCACCCTCTATACTTCAGTAAACCTTTAGCAGAGAGCTATGTTTTTGGTAAACAGTCGAGATCTTATTTTGCCGAGTTCCTTAAGAGAAATTATGCCTAGATCTAAGTCCCATAAATAACAGTCGAAGGTACGACTTCGTACTACTATGTACTACTACGTACTATAATAATTTTCCTGAACAGGTACAAGAATTATAATCCATCGGGCGTAACGCCCTTAGAAGCTGTATAAATATTTTATTTGGGAGTGAATCCTGTACTACTCATGCCTGCATTATCACTTCTGTTTATCTCACGAGGTGTGCTACAGAACGCTCTACTACCAAGCCAATTGATATGAAGTATGGCTTCCAGAGTTTCAGTTACAGATTTAGCCGCCTTAATTCTTAGAGTTTCCTAGCTCATTCAGTGAACTTTTACGTTTTCCTGTGCAGATGGCTGTTTCCAAGCCTACTTCCTGTTTGTCTAAGTTGGACCCTCTTTATACACTTAATCTGTATTAGTGACTTTAATTTCTGGTTAGGGCTTACCCCTCTTGACTAGGGGCCTTATCGCCATAGTCTTGCTACACCAGTAATTCAGGCCCCCCTGATTTGGGGGCGAATCAACTTGGGGCGCCTTACTAAGATAAGTTTCGTAGAGAACCAGCTATCTCCAAGTTCGACTAGTATTTCACCGCTAACCACAGCTCATCCAAGATTTTTGCCACAATCACTGGTTCGGTCAGGAATAGGTATTCCTACCTGGCCATGGTTAGATCACTTGGTTTCGGGAGATTTGACTGACGAGTTTTTCCCTTGCTTTCACTACGCCTTCATTTACTACTTAAGCTTGCCAAATCTTATCTTGCAGGCCCATTATGCAAAAGGTAACTTTTTCGAACCAATTCTGAGTCTTTCCCTCACGGTACTTTCTCTATAGGTGTCTATCGGGGTTTAGTCTAGATGTCCAATCATCTTAATTATCTGTTTGAGACAATTCCTCCGCTATCGCTCGCCGCTACGCACGGAATCTCAGTTGATGTATTCCTCATAGTCTAGTAAGATGTTTCAATTAACTATTCAATTCACCCTTTTCAGTTAGGATAAACAAGTTCAAAGTCTCTCCCTTGTTATTTCGTATTTCACGTCCTTACCGATAGACCCTAGACT